GGGCTCGCACATGTTCTGCAGTACCCCCTGTGAATACTCCGCCGGTATGAAAAGTTCTTAATGTTAATTGAGTGCCCGGTTCTCCAATAGATTGACCTGCAATAATACCTACAGCTTCTCCCAATTCGACCAGGTCGTCATGAGCTGGACTTCGGCCATAACATAATTGACAAATCCACGACGTACTCCTACAAGTAAAGGGAGTTCGAATAGAGATTGGTTGTGCTCTAAAAGTTATGAATCTATTGACAAGTCCAACTCCAATATCTTGATTTCTAGTAGCAATGCATCGCGAACCTATATATACATGATCTGCTAATACACGCCCAATTAATGTTTGGATAAAAATCCTGTCCGCCATCATTCCATTTCGAGGACTTACAGAAATACCTCGGACGGTGCCGCAATCTGTTCGACGTACAACAATGTGTTGAACTACTTCAACAAGTCTGCGCGTGAGATATCCTGCATCTGATGTTCGGATAGCGGTATCCACAACTCCTTTACGGGCTCCGTAACAAGAAATAATATATTCTGTTAAAGAGAGTCCTTCGCGTAAATTGCTTTGAATGGGTAAATCAATCATTTGCCCTTGGGGATCCGACATTAATCCTCTCATACCTACTAATTGATGTACCTGAGATGCATTTCCTCTGGCTCCCGAAAAAGACATTATATGGACTGGATTAAAAGGATCGGTCATCCGAAAATTAGGATTCATTTCTTGTCGCAAATATTCACTTGTGGCATACCAGATCTCGATCGATTGACGTAATTTTTCTACCGCGTGTACATTCCCATAATGATGGTGTTTTTCCAAAATAAAACTTTGTTGTTCAGCGTCTTGAACTAGCCATCTTTTAGAAGGTATTGTTAAAAGATCATCAATTCCTAATGAAATGGATGCGGCGGTAGCTTGTCGGAAACCCAGAGTCTTTACTTGATCCAGGATATGTGATGTATATCCTATTCCATAGTGATCAATAAATCGACTAATAAGTCGTTTCATGGCAGTTCCGTCTATCATTTTATTGTGAAAGACCTGAGTGGGCCGTTCTGCCATCAGTACCTCCATATTGCGCTGAGTAGAATTTGACAATGGGTTTGAGTCAGTGATTGTAAAACTTCCTTTTCTAGATCTTGATTCACGTAGAAATTCCGCAATTGCAATTATAGTCCTAGTTAACCCGGTGAGACTCGAATTCCCCCTGGTAGCATAGAATTACAACAGCCCTGCCAAAACCCCTGTATGGCTTCTTCTATTTCTCGATAAAGAGAAATATGACCGAGAGTGGTTCGAATATATATATAAAGAATTTCTTTTTTTATACTTCTTACTATTAGATAGTGTCCATAAATCTCATAATAGGTCCCCAAAGATTCATAGTGAATTTCGATGGGAGTTTCTCTTGCAGCAATAACGCGTTGATCTAGTCGCCACCGCAGCCACAAGGGACTACCTAAATTGATGCGTTTTTGCCGATAAGCTCCAATTGCATCATAGGCATTAGAAAAAAAAGGTTCTTTTTTTTTTGTATACTTATAGTTATTATCTTCATTTTGATAGTTTATACGATTACATGGATTATACCTATTTACACAAATACCCCGACGATTTCCACTCGTTAAGAAATAGAGTCCACTAAGCATATCTTGAGTTGGTGCAGAAATGGGATCTCCAATAGTTGGAGACAAAAGATTCATATGAGAAAACATAAGTAAACGTGCCTCTGCTTGAGCCTCCAAAGATAAAGGCACATGAACAGCCATTTGATCCCCGTCAAAGTCTGCATTGAAGCCCTTACAAACTAATGGATGTAAACAAATAGCACGCCCTTCCACTAAAATGGGCAGGAATGCCTGTATGCCTAATCTATGCAGAGTAGGCGCTCTATTCAGCAATACAGGATGGTCATCCAGAATTTCCTGAAGTATTTCCCATACAATCGGTTTTTTTTTTCGAATTTGACTTTTAGCAACTCCGATGTTCGAAGCAAGATGTTTTCTAATTAGGTCACGAATTACAAATGCCTGGAAAAGTTCTATTGCTATTTCGCGAGGCAATCCACATCGATGTAATGAAAGTGAAGGGCCCACGACAATCACTGACCGCCCTGAATAATCAACCCGTTTACCAAGCAAAGTCTCGCGAACTCTTCCTTCTTTGCCTTCAATTACATCTGAAAGAGACTTGTAAACTCTATTATGATCATCCCTCATCGGTTGTCCGCAGATTCCATTATCAAGAAGTGCATCCACGGCTTCTTGCAGCAATTTTTCCTGAGATATTATTAATTCTTCTGGCGTAGCTATACTTGTTGTTAATAGATCTGTAAGAGTATTATTCCGATAGATAATTCTTCTATAGATTTCATTAATATCCGAGGTCACTAGTTTATCCTCATCTATATGATAGATTGGTCTCAACTCAGGAGGAAGAACTGGTAATAGACGCAAAACCATCCATTTTGGTTCTATATTTGTTCGAATAAAATGCTTA